CAGGCACTTGGGGTGCTATGGATGAGGACATGGTTTCCGTGGACCCCATTGAATTTCATTCGGAGGAGGAACCTTATAAAGATCGTATTGATTCTTATCAAAAAAAGACAGGGTTAACCGAGGCTGTTCAAACAGGCATAGGTCAACTAAATGGTATTTCCCTAGCAATTGGGATTATGGATTTTCAGTTTATGGGGGGCAGTATGGGATCCGTAGTAGGCGAGAAAATCACCCGTTTGATCGAATATGCTACTAATAGATCTCTACCTCTTATTATAGTGTGTGCTTCCGGAGGAGCGCGCATGCAAGAAGGAAGTTTGAGCTTGATGCAAATGGCTAAAATATCTTCAGCTTTATATAATTATCAATCAAATAAAAAGTTATTCTACGTATCAATCCTTACATCTCCTACAACCGGTGGAGTGACCGCCAGTTTTGGTATGTTAGGAGATATCATTATTGCCGAACCTAATGCCTACATTGCATTTGCGGGTAAAAGAGTAATTGAACAAACATTGAATAAGACAGTCCCTGACGGTTCACAAGAAGCTGAGTATTTATTCCATAAGGGCTTATTCGACCCAATCGTACCACGTAATCCTTTAAAAGGTGTTCTAAGTGAGTTATTTCAGCTTCACGGTTTCTTTCCCTTGAATAAAAATCCAATCAAGTAGATCATTTAATTCAGTTATTTATATTTTTTGAGGTGCACAAGTATTTAGTTTATAGTAATTTACAAAAATAATAAGCATGGAGTTTTACTTAAGGTCATAAGATCTAATAAAGGAAAAAAGGTTGTTGATAATCACTTTTTCTTATTTCCTCCAGATCCATTTGATTTCTACCTATATTCATGATTAGTAATCAGGAAGACTCTACCAACAAACAGGATAAAGGAATTAATTATCAAATTATTAAAATAAAAAATGAACGTTCCCTTATTACGTTACATATTCTAAATATATTGAATAATTCAATATATTTAGAAAATAGAGAATAGGAATCTTGCATTTATTTTTCTATATTCCCTGATAATTTCCATTTTTTGCTAGGAATCCCTGTTGGATCGGATTTGTTAGATTTGATAATTAGTAAGAAACTTTTTTTGTCTTTTCTTTATTAGAAGATAAGTATAGTATAAGAAAACAATACAATAATAATAAATATATATAAATAAATCTAAAGTAAATAATAAACATATATATAAAGGTGAATAGGTACACTTATTTAGTTCTACATTTCTTGTACCTATACCTATTATTATATACTGATAATAGATATACTTATCATAAGATATCTTTATAACAGGTACAAATATTAAATCGAGGTATCCATTCTATGACAACTTTCAACTTACCCTCTTTTTTTGTGCCTTTAGTGGGTCTAGTATTTCCGGCAATTGCAATGGCTTCTCTATCTCTTCATGTTCAAAAAAACAAGATTGTCTAGATTCGATGGGATCTAATCTCATTTTTTTTGAAGACTCGGACTTGGATCATAATACCGATTATCTATTTGTTTAGTGGAATAGGGTACAACGTGTGTCTTCTTCCGAACACAAATGAAAGAGCTGTTATGCACGTGTAAACATGATATATGGATAAATGCATTATATCTATTTGAAAATGGGGTCAGCAGATGTATGAAATGGAAAGTCAAAGTATCATCTATATGTATGTAGATATCCATAGTAGGATCACATGAAGGGGATATTTTTGTATATCTAACTGATTCGATGAATTACTCCTAAGGGTTCACATCATAATAATAGTGCTAGTTGATGAGAGTTACTTCGGGAACAAAAAAATAAAGTCAAATTCATTTGGGTTATTCTCTCAATTCCAATAAACTGAAACAACTGGATCTAGTATGAACTGGCGATCAGAACGTATATGGATAGAACTTATACCGGGGTCTCGAAAAACAAGTAATTTCTGTTGGGCCTGTATCCTTTTTTTAGGTTCACTAGGATTCTTATTGGTTGGAACTTCTAGTTACCTTGGTAGGAATCTGATATCCTTATTTCCTTCTCAGCAAATCCTTTTTTTTCCACAAGGGATCGTGATGTCTTTCTATGGGATCGCAGGTCTGTTCATCAGCTCCTATTTGTGGTGCACAATTTCGTGGAATGTAGGCAGTGGTTATGATAGATTCGATAGAAAAAAAGGAATAGTGTGTATTTTTCGTTGGGGATTCCCTGGAAGAAATCGTCGCATCTTCCTTCGATTCCTTATGAGAGATATTCAGTCGATTAGAATAGAGGTTAAAGAAGGTATTTATCCTCGGCGTGTACTTTATATGGAAATCAGAGGCCAGGGTTCCGTTCCCTTGACTCGTACTGATGAGAATTTGACTCCACGAGAAATTGAACAAAAGGCTGCGGAATTGTCCTACTTTTTGCGCGTACCAATTGAAGTATTTTGAAATAAATTGAAGAATGAATGCTTTCGCAGCATTGAGTAAAGACCTCATGAATTATATTTGTTGTTATATAACAATTTAACTTACGTTTTTCAGAGTGCTCATTCGAGTAAAAGCAGACGCGTATGGAACAACCAGAAAACATAAAAAACTTGTTTTTGTCCACCAAAACAAGTTTTTTGTGCATATGAAAATCAACCCCATTTTTTCATACTAGTAACAAGTATACTAAGTATGGATTCATCACATATATCCGAACAGTGCAGACTCTAGAATTCATCTTTTTTGGTCCATTTTGAATTGATATGTTAGCTATAGATGTATCATATCGTGTAATTGAATTCTTTATTTGTGTAATTGAATTCTTTATTTGTTTTGTCAATTGATGTTTCTTTCTTTTTATCCTTTCTTTTCCTTTTTGATAATCATAAAGATTGGATCATTTATAACTATAACCATTCTATTTCTCTCTTTTTTTGCTACTCGTTTTTGATTTCATCATATCAATATTTTTCCGAAATTTACCTAAAAAATTCCCGGGCTATGGGTAGCCCGCGAAATTTTTCGAAATAATGGATCTAGGTAAGGGGGTTGGTTCTTTTGCCCCGAAATCCGTAAAATATTCATTTCTTGAGGTGGCGCGTTAGGGCATTCATTAGAAAGAATGCAATTGCTTCTAATGAAGAAATAATAAAACAAAAATATTGTTTCCAGATCCAAGGACTAACCAATTAATTAAAAAAAGGGAATAGGTCTATGGATTCAATACCTTGTTATAGAACTCACGTTTCGTGGAAATATCAGATTGGATAGAGTCAAGGAATCCGGTGGTTTCATTAACAATTCACAGATTAAAAATGCTAAAAAAGAAAGCGCTAAAACCCCTTCTATATCTTACATCTATAATCTTTTTGCCCTGGTGGATTTCTCTCTCATTTAATAAAAGTATGGAATCTTTGGTTACTAATTGGCGGAATGCTGGGCAATCTGAAGTTTTTTTGAATGATATTCACGAAAAGAACGTTCTAGAAAAATTCATAGAATTAGAAGAACTCTTCATTTTGGACGAAATGATAAAGGAGTACCCGGATACACATATACAAAAGCTTCGTATAGGAATACACAAAGAAACGATACAATTGGTCAAGATGTACAATGAAGGTCATATCCATACCATTTTACACTTTTCGACAAATATAATAAGTTTCGCTATTCTAAGTGGTTATTCTATTCTGGGTAATAAAGAACTTGTTATTATTAATTCTTGGGTTCGGGAATTTATCTATAACTTAAGCGACACAATAAAAGCTTTTTCTATTCTTTTATTAACTGATTTATGTATTGGATTCCACTCGCCTCACGGTTGGGAACTAATGATTGGTTCTGTCTACAAGGATTTTGGATTTTCTCATAATAATCAAATTATATCTGGCCTTGTTTCCACCTTTCCAGTCATTCTAGATACAATTTTAAAATATTGGATCTTCCGTTATTTAAATCGTGTATCTCCGTCACTTGTAGTGATTTATCATTCAATGAATGACTAAAGAATGATCCACTGATATGAATCTACTCATAATGTTTTTTACTTCGTACATAAACAAATCATTAAAAATCTTACTCATTCTTTATATTTATACCAATCCAGGAATTCCTCCTGGATTCCAGTAAAATAGCAGAATCGTGGATAGGAAACTCTACTAGCAACCTACCCAATTTATTGTAGAAATTTTCGGGATCAATGATTGGACCATGCAAAATAGAAATATCTTTTCTTGGATAAAGGAGCAGATGACTCGATCCATTTCCGTATCGATCATTATATTTATATATGTAATAACTCGGACATCTATTTCACACGCATATCCCATTTTTGCACAACAGAGTTATGAAAATCCACGAGAAGCAACTGGGCGTATTGTATGCGCCAATTGTCATTTAGCTAATAAGCCCGTGGATATTGAGGTTCCACAAGCGGTACTTCCCGATACTGTATTTGAAGCAGTTGTTAGAATTCCTTATGACATCCAACTGAAACAAGTTCTTTCTAATGGTAAAAGGGGATCCTTGAATGTAGGGGCAGTTCTTATTTTACCTGAGGGATTCGAATTAGCCCCCCCCGATCGTATTTCTCCGGAAATGAAAGAAAAGATGGGCAATCTTTCTTTTCAGAGTTATCGCCCTACTAAAAAAAATATTCTTGTGATAGGTCCTGTTCCTGGTCAGAAATATAGTGAAATCACCTTTCCTATTTTGTCTCCGGACCCCGTTACTAAGAAAGAGGTTTACTTCTTAAAATATCCTATATACGTGGGCGGGAATAGGGGAAGGGGTCAGATTTATCCCGACGGGAGCAAGAGTAACAATACAGTCTATAATGCTACAGCATCAGGTACGGTAAGCAAAATAGTACGTAAAGAAAAAGGGGGGTATGAAATAACCATAGCGGATGCATCGGATGGACACTCAGTCGTTGATATTATACCTCCGGGACCAGAACTTCTTGTTTCAGAGGGTGAATCCATCAAGCTTGATCAACCATTAACGAGTAATCCCAATGTGGGTGGATTTGGTCAGGG